TTTATTATTATATTATTGCATTTTTTTTATTGATAGGAATTTTCTTGTTAGGACCATATGAATCAATTAAAAAAAAACATCAGATTCATACTATAACCACGATGATTCAAAAAAAACCTGAAATCGAAGTCCAAAAATTCCCTGAGTAAGAACTGCTGGATCATCACTTATTCAATGAATAAATATACTGAAAAAACAAAATTCAAAGAAACGTTTGTTCTTTGATTAAAAAAAATAAAGGTAAAGCTCCGGAAGCTTGAAAGGATTCAAATTCTTCCATTTATTTTTTAAACTCTTTGAAAAGTTTTTTAAGTCCGGTTGCGAGGTCTAAATATTTAGTATGAATCATAGTTCTAATATTTTTAGAATCTATTTTCTATATTCCGTGCTCCAGATACTAGAATAAATATCTCACGGGATTAAACCATCTCTATCAAGATGACAGATCCTTTTTATGTTCTGTACTATCAATAGGATCAATTAAAACAAGTCACACACTCATATTCCGGAAATACAGAAACAAATAAATTCCACGATCAAACTACCAAATCCAAATGGAATAAGCTAACAAACAATAAGAAACCTAAATGTTTAACTTTCCTTTCTACTGAAAAACAAATTACTCGATTCTTGTGAATCTAATTCATAGAAATTCCGTCCAGTAAAATGGACGAATTATAAATCTCCAAAATAATAGATAGAAATATCGCAAATAGAGCCATTGCAACACCCATCAAAGGAGTAGTTCCCCACCCCGGAGCTACTTTACCATACTCTGAATTTAAAGGTTTCAATAAATCCCCTACAACAGTTCGTCTTGGACCAGATCTAGAATTATCCTCAACGGTTTGAGTAGACATAAATACTATTTATTATTCATTGAGATCTGTTGACTTTGTATACTATTCCGCTGTAAATATAAGGATCTTATCCTATAGATCTATTGTGATCTTGAAACTTTAGAACTATAATAATGGAAACAGCAACCCTAATTGCCATCTCTATATCTGGTTTACTTGTAAGTTTTACTGGGTATGCCTTATATACTGCTTTTGGGCAACCCTCTCAACAATTAAGAGATCCGTTCGAAGAACATGGGGACTAGTTGAAGTAATGAGCCCTCTATATATAGAGGGCTCATTACTTCAATTAAGATAATAAAAAATTATTTCATTTTTTCGTTGGAACTTTAGGAGGTTCTCTAAAAAAGATAGCGAAAAAAATAATTCCTAAAGTCGAGACTAAGAGGAATGTATAAACCAATGCTTCCATATATTTGATCGTGGTTTACAATTATAACTTTCATACCTGTTTGTTGGGGCTCATTTCCCCCTCCCCCCCCAAAAAAAAAGAATAAATACAATGATTCAAATCAAGATTTTTCTAGTTATCTGTGTGAAATTCAAAATCATAACAAAAAAAGTAGAAAAGGAACAAAAGAATGTTCTATCAGACTACCTGTCTTCTTGTAGTTGGATCTCCAAGTTTTTGGAATGCTCCAAATTCTACTTGAGCGTCTAAATCTGGGTCGATACCAGCAAAAACATCTCTGAACAAAGTTCTAGCACCATGCCAAATGTGCCCGAAAAAGAATAGCAGAGCAAATGAAGCATGTCCAAAAGTAAACCAACCCCTTGGACTGCTACGAAAAACACCATCTGATTTCAAAGTAGCACGATCTAATTCAAAAATTTCACCCAATTGAGCACGTCTAGCATATTTTTTCACAGTAGCAGGATCACTATAACTGACTCCATTAAGTTCGCCACCATAGAACTCAACAGTTACACCTACTTGTTCGACACTATATTTCGATTCTGCCCTTCGAAAAGGAACATCGGCTCTAACAATTCCATCCCCGTCTACCAAAACAACCGGAAATGTTTCAAAAAAAGTAGGCATACGCCGTACAAAAAGTTCATGCCCCTCTTTATCTCTAAAGATGGGATGTCCTAACCAACCGACGGCTATTCCATCTCCATTGTCCATTGAACCCGCTCTAAATAACCCTCCTTTTGCTGGATTATTGCCAATGTAATCATAAAAAGCTAATTTTTCGGGAATTTTAGACCAAGCTTCTGATAAATTTTGATTTTCGGCTAGTCCAGCACCAACTCTTCGATATATTTCTTGCTGGAAGTATCCCTGATCCCATTGATAACGAGTAGGACCAAATAATTCAATGGGAGTTGTTGCTGAACCATACCACATAGTTCCAGCAACGACAAAAGCTGCAAAAAAGACAGCAGCAATACTGCTGGAAAGAACGGTTTCAATATTTCCCATACGTAATCCTTTATATAGACGTTGGGGCGGACGCACACTAAGATGGAAAAGACCCGCTAATATGCCCAACGTTCCTGCTGCAATATGATGAGAAGCTATCCCCCCCGGAACAAAAGGATCAAAACCTTCCACACCCCACGCGGGATTTACGGATTGTATCCTTCCAGTTAGTCCATAAGGATCAGATACCCATATTCCAGGACCATACAATCCTGTTACATGAAATGCGCCAAAACCAAAACAAGCCACCCCTGCAAGAAATAAATGAATTCCAAAAATTTTGGGCAAATCCAACGAAGGTTTTCCAGTACGTTCATCACAAAAGATTTCGAGATCCCAATAAACCCAATGCCAAATAGCCGCTAAAAAGCACAAGCCCGAAAACACAATATGTGCTCCGGCCACCCCTTCGTAACTCCAAATACCCGGATTCGTTATAGTCCCTCCTGTGATATTCCAACCGCCCCACGAATTGGTTATTCCTAAACGAGTCATGAAAGGTATAACGAACATACCCTGTCTCCACATTGGGTCAAGAACAGGGTCAGAGGGATCAAAAACTGCTAATTCATATAGAGCCATCGAACCAGCCCAACCAGCAACCAGAGCTGTGTGCATTATATGAACAGAAAGCAAACGGCCTGGATCATTTAATACAACAGTATGAACACGATACCAAGGTAAACCCATGAAAATACCCCTTATATCAACAAAAAATAGACACTATGTAACTTTATTGCACTGGAAAAAATTATACTATGCACTCTAGCCTTTCTGTAGATTATCTAGGAAAAAGGATTAAAATTTGTTCTAGTTTTTTAGTAATAATGGAACAATCCTATTTGTAGAAATAAAAAGAAACAGATTTATTCTATACCCGATAAGTAACAATACGCAATGGTGGGAAGACGAGAGGGGTTGACAATTTTCTCTATGAATATTTAAATAAGTAAATGCAGACATATTCGTTTATCACCCCAATGACCCATTCGTAACAACTTTACTTTATTTAGTATTCCTTTTTCTTTATAAAAATGCAATATAATAAAAGTAAATCATTTTTAACATGGTAAGCTAATTCTTACGTTTCCACACTAAAGTGAGATATATTACTTTATTTTTTTCTCCATTTTATGCCCATTGGTGTTCCAAAAGTACCCTTTCGAAGCCCTGGGGAAGAAGATGCATCTTGGGTTGATATATAGTGCGACTTGTCAGATATAGTAGGTCATATGGTTTTTACCCGTTTTCTCCCCCGATCGAGATATCCTCTCTTTCACCCCCAAAAGAGAATGATTGAATCATAAAAAATTTGGAGCGTGAAGTGTAATGAAGTATAATTCGATCGATTTTTTGGTTTTTAGAGGGGATATCCAGATTCTTATTCGAAATTATGAATAATTTATGGTTGGCTCGATTGGACCAATAAAATAAAGTACCCAGGCTCTGTTTAGAAAAAAACCAATTGGTAATATATCTACGATCACCACTTCGATCATATCATATATTTTACAGAAAACATAAAAAAGATATTAAGAAAAGAAAGAAGTTATAACAAAAAGATATAGTATTGTAATATTTGTCCTATATGTGCAAATCAAAATCGGGCAGATCTTTACTCAGAGTAGAAACGAAACCTAAAAGAATTAAAAAAGTCCATTCAGAAACAAGAAAATTACATTGTGATTGGGATTCAATCTCGATGAAAGCAATACATCAATGAGAAGTTAGTTCAATAAAATGAGTAATGAGTATAGTATTATTTTCTTTAAAAGTTTGAAGAAGTCCATTCTGAAAAGAGAAAGAGGTTAAAAATCGACACATTGATTCCTTTTTTTATTATATATATATGATTTTTGGTGAACTGTATGCATCAAAAGGCGCATGTACGGCTCTTAAGGAAAAAAATGGAATCCTAATCAATCGACTTTATCGAGAAAGATTACTTTTTTTAGGTCAAGAGGTTGATAGTGAAATATCGAATCAACTTATTGGTCTTATGGTATATCTCAGTATAGAGGACGATAATAAAGATTTGTATCTGTTTATAAATTCTCCGGGAGGGTGGGTAATCCCCGGAATAGCTATTTATGATACTATGCAATTTGTACAACCAGATGTACAAACAGTATGTATGGGATTAGCCGCTTCAATGGGATCCTTTATTCTGGCAGGAGGAGAAATTACCAAACGTTTAGCATTCCCTCACGCTCGGCGCCAATGATTCTTTTATTTGAGAATATATATAAAGACTATACCTTCGCCATAAAAACATTTAATAAGTAATAATAGCATGGTATTTCGAATTCCATATGAAAATTTAGGTTTTTTAAACCATTCGATTATATATAGAAAGAGTAGTATGAAAAAGAGGGTATTTACAATTTTATCTGATCTATCAGGAACCTAGTTAAATTTTAGTGTCACAGACTTTTTTGTTTTTTTCATACCAGAAAGCTTTTAACAATTTTTATTTTAATTAGAAGAAGAACATAACATATGAAAAAAAAAAGAAACTTTCGGATTGTTGAATAACAAACAAAATTAAATAAAAAAAAACAACGGAACCATCATAGTATTTTGAATTCTATTCAAAAATAAAAAAGAAAATGGGTTACTGTATTGTTTATTATTTTTATTTAAGGATCTGGATCCAAAAGACCCAGTAGATTTTTTACTTCTTTTTACTTTAATGGAAGAAAAAAAATTCATAGAAGAAAATACTCTATCCATAGAGGAAAAAAAATGAATTACATACGTGGAAAAGCCGTATGCATCAATACGTATAAAATGCTTGTACGGTTATGGAATCTTATTTTTGCTCATTATTTTTCTTATTTGTATTTATCGCTTATCCCCTTTCTTTAGGGAATAAAGAAAATCTTTACCAATATAGGAGAAATCATTATCCAAATCTTTCTCAAGATAAGGGAAACACTTTTTAAGTTAAGTTATACAATCAGGGTAATGATCCACCAACCCGCTAGTTCTTTTTATGAGGCACAAGCGGGAGAATTTATCCTGGAAGCAGAAGAACTACTGAAACTGCGTGAAACTATCACAAGGGTTTATGTACAAAGAACGAGCAAACCTTTATGGGTTATATCCGAAGACATGGAAAGGGATGTTTTTATGTCAGCAGCAGAAGCCCAAGCTTACGGAATTGTAGATCTTGTAGCAGTTGAATAAAAAATGGATGGCAAGCATTATTCTAAAAAATACAGGATTTGAAATTTCATTTTTTAATCTTCTTACTTGAATTTTAATATAGTATCTCTAAAAATTAATCTATTAATAGAATATAAGTAATTCGGGGTTAGGATAGATCTAAACCTCCTCATTATTATATATATATACAACTTACCATGCCAACTATGAAACAACTTATTAGAAACACAAGACAGCCAATCCGAAACGTCACAAAATCCCCAGCTCTTCGGGGATGCCCTCAGCGCCGAGGAACGTGTACCAGGGTGTATGTGCGACTCGTTTAAATCGTATAGTAAGAAAAAACCAATTCAATTTTTTTGAGTATTGGCGATCAGTTAAGATAGTGTGAATGGACTTTTTCCATTCACACTATCTTTAATTATATATACATTCTTTACATTCTTCTATCATGTATCAAATTTATGGTTTTGATTGGTGGTGCAAACCCAATAATATTAATTTGGAATTTAAGATGAGAAATACTTTACCATTGGTAACAAATATTAAGTTATCCATTAAGCGGATAAAGTACTATTGCAATTAAAGATAAATTATGTCCTTAATGAATTTTACACGAACGGAATAAGAGGGTCAGCTACCTAGCAAATTTTCATAATAAAATACCGTTACTGTATAACTAGATTTCGTTGTGAAAAAACCTATTTACTAGATATTGGATGGGTAGAGCCAAAGAATGTGAACTGTACAAGTTAACAATAAAATGGATTAAATGAATAAAAAAAAGGCTCCGGTGTATAGAGAGGACCTGACTGTTTCTAAAAAAATCGTAGAAACGATGGAACCCACCATTTTTTTATCTATGTCCTATTTCATTTACTATTACTATGTTTTTTGATACCTAGTATCAATACAATTTCTTATTTTTAGGTTCAATATTTCGAAAAATATAAAAAAATCGTGGTTGGGGAGGTTATAGTAGCAAGAGCCATTGGAATTTTTTTTTATACATTGGAAGAATCCATTTTTGTTATTAATAGACCAGGAAGAAGAAAAGAATAACTGAAAGAAAAAAATCAAATAGTTGTTCATCAAAGTTTCATTTATTCAATGACCAGAATTAAACGAGGATATATAGCTCGGAAACGGAGAACAAAAATTCGTTTATTTACATCAAGCTTTCGCGGAGCTCATTCAAGACTTACTCGAACTATTACTCAACAGAAAATTAAAGCTTTGGTTTCAGCTCATCGGGATAGAGATAGGAAAAAAAGAGATTTTCGTGGTTTATGGATTAGTCGAATAAATGCAGTAATTCGAGAGAATGCAAAAGTATATTATATTTATAGTAATATTATATATAATATATACACGAGGCAATTGCTTCTTAATCGTAAAATAGTTGCACAAATAGCTATATTAAAAGAGAATTGTTTTTTTATGATTGTCAATGATATCATAAAAACTAAAAATCCCCGTAGACGTTACTTCGGAAGGGTATAGAATAGAAATTTGTATATTCGGATAGCTTTATCATATGATAAAGCTATCCAAATATACAACCACGCTTTATAAAAAGAAAATAAATTATTCTTCGTCACCAATTATCTTTTTAATTATCTTTTTTCTTACAACATAAAAACCCAAATTGAATTGTCATAGTTTTCGAACAAAACATCAATCTATGTGTAATTGGGATCTAAATTCAAATTGTATTTCGAATTCTTAATTTCTATTTTTTTTTTTTTTTTAAAGTAGTAGTTCTAGCGGTCGACTCGTTTTTTTCAAATTGTTTTTCATTATTAAGAAAAGGTAACGAAGATAAAATACGAGCTTGTTTTATAGCAATCGTAATTAATCGTTGTTGTTTTAAGGTCAATCTATTTACGCGTCTTGATAATATTTTTCCTTGTTCACTAATAAATCGACTAATTAAACCCATGTTTTTATAATCAATTCTGTCCCCCGATTGGATCGGGGGCAAACGCCTACGAAAAGATCGCTTGGATTTAAGAAAGAGTCGCTTAGATTTTTCCATGGTTTGTATATTCCTGTTCCAAAAATCACATATATTACAAGAAAGTTTTTTATTCTTAATTTATTTTAATATATGTTGTTATATAATGATATATGTATATAATTTAACTAAAAATAAACTAAACTATAACTAAACTATAAATTATAGAATAGATATATATAAAGATAGATATATAAAGATAGATAGAAAAATACTAAAAATAGATCATTTTACATGTTATATTCTTTGGCTGAAAGGGTAACACACAAGCGATCCATTTTCTCTATTTCTTTATTTCGGTGTGAATTTTATGTTTGCAACAACGGGAACAGAATTTTATCAATTCCAATCGACTAGGCGTATTGTGTCGATTCTTTTGAGTAATATATCTAGAAATACCCGTTGATTCCTTATTAACACTCTTTTTATCACAACCGGTACACTCCAAAATAACTGTTACTCGCATATCTTTACCCTTGGCCATGAACCTCTTTTGGGTTTTTAAATATTTTTTAGAATATTGTTGCCCCACCCTATCAATTCCATTTCGATTTCCGGTTTCACTCTATTATAAATCGAAATGGAATTGAATTATTAATTCAATTCCATTGAACCCTGGACCAGATCCCGACTTTAACTCCGAATTTCAATGAGGCAGAGTTAACCTTTATTCTTTATCTTTACTAACTTATTCTATTACAATTTTCAAAAAGAAGAAATAAAAAAGAGGAGATTAATTACATATATTTAATTGGATCTATAATTTTCTTCACGCCTTCCCGTGTCAATAACTAGAACGAAAAAAAGGGGAATATCAATGCATCTGGAAAAAAACGATTGATCTCTATCAAGAGACCTGCCAAAGCCCCGAACCATAGAGTACTTACTACAGGTGCCACGGAAAGATATGTTTTTAGATCTCGCATTTCAAATCCTCCTTTTTAAGTATTTTATATATTCTATATAGATATATATCTATATAGAATGTTCTTTATTCTTATTCTATTTCTATGGAATAATATTTATTTTTATAATATCTTTTCTTTTTCATATTCGATTGTATATTATAGTATAGGAAACTAAAAAATGGCAGAATAATATATAAATATATAAATATATCTATATAGATATATCAACAGAGAAAAGAAAAATGTGGAAAACAAGACAAAGATTCTTTACAATAACACTAGAAACAAATCGAAAAGGGATGTAGCGCAGCTTGGTAGCGCGTTTGTTTTGGGTACAAAATGTCACGGGTTCAAATCCTGTCATCCCTATCCCTAACTATTACTTTTCTATGATATTCCTTATTATATGAGCAATAGAACGGGACCCATTGAAGAAGAATTCCAATTGGACATAAATACTGAATATCTATATGTATATATATAAATATATTGATTCTAGTATATATATATGCAAAATGTATTAAGATCATCTAAAAGAATTTATGAAAACAAAGCGCTCTTAGTTCAGTTCGGTAGAACGCGGGTCTCCAAAACCCGATGTCGTAGGTTCAAATCCTACAGAGCGTGATGGTTCAAATCCTACAGAATGCGATTCTATTATTGTTAGATTGAGAATTACACTGAAATAATTGAACAACAGTTTCAAATATGAATTGGATCCTTGTGTATTAGGATTAAAACAAATAAATAGGGAATCCATAAACAAAATAGACATTAATTAAAGATCCAACTGATCACCTCGTCGATATTGTAAATATGCAGTTACAAATAATCCAGCCAAAGTAATAGGAATTAAACCTAACACGATTCCAAATAGAAAAACTTCAATCATTTTTTTTGTTCGAAAGGTAAAAAGAAAGGTAATATCTATCCTTAAATATTAATCTATATTGATCATGAATCTCAATGACCGAGGATTGTAAATTGACATAGTAAGGAACTATAGAATATCTTATCCTAAAATTTCCAATTAATTTCCAAATTACAAATCAAATAAGTCGTATTTTACTCAGACCAATAAAAAGAGCTAAAGTTATAATTAAAACTGCTAGTAAAAAACCGAAATAACTAGTTATAGTGGACATATAGAAGCTAAATGAAATATGTTCTTTTTATACATATGTTTATAAAGCACTTCCCTAAATTTCCATTTTTTTTTTGAAAAAAAAGATAAGCAAGAATACTACTTGAAAGATACAATTGAAAATGGAAGATTCATCCATAAATTATTAAAGACGACTAAAAAGAAGAAATATAGTGACATAATTAAGAAAAAATGCATCATCTGTGACATCTACCCATCCTGTGATTCCAAATCAACAGACTTATTAATCACCCCATGAATTGAGTAAACAAATCTAATGAAAATATTTAGTAGAATTCTATTTCGATTAGAAAAAATATTAAAACAAAAACAAAGAATAAGAACTTTGTTGTTTCAATTTATTTAACTTTGAATTAATATAGAAGAAAATAGAAAAAATATCTATTTTAATTTGACCCCTCTCTTTTTTTATTGTATCTAATTTGTTCTATATTCATTTTTTTTTAGAACAAAAAA